TCATCAGTTAACCCAAGGATTCCCTGAGTAAGAACCGTTGGTTCATCACATATTCCATAAATTAGATAAAATGTCTAAAAAGAAAGATTTTTCTTTTTTTTTTTGTTTCAAACAGTTTGAAATTTTATTCCGGGCACGAGGTCGAATATTAAGTATGAATCATAGTTCAAATATTTCGTAATCTAGTTCATATAGTTCGTGTTCCAGATACTCGAAGAAATATCTGACGAAGTAAAGCCATCTCTAGCAAGGCGACAGACCTATTCTCTGTACTATCAATAAAATCAATTATAACAAGTCGCACACTCATATTCCGGAAAGACAGAAAGAAATAAATTCCACGATCGAACTACCAAAATAGACAAAATAGAATAGGCAAGAAATTCGAATTCTAACTGATTGATTTTTTCCAGGACTTCGTGATTCTTATAGATTTAATTCATTGAAATTCCATCCAATAAAACGGAAGAATTGTAAATTTCCAAAATAATAGATAGAAATACCGCAAATAGGGCCATTGCGACACCCATCAAAGGAGTCGTTCCCCAACCGGGAGCTACTTTACCATATTCCGAATTCAATGGTTTTAATAAACTCCCCGCGTTAGTTGGTTTTGGACCCAATTTAGAACTGTTCTCAACAGTTTGTGTAGCCATAAATTATTTTATTCATTGAGATCTGTTGACTTTGTATACCATTCGGTTGTAAATAAACGATCTTATGATAGATCCGTTGGGGTCTTGAAATTATATAATCATAATGGAAACAGCAACCCTAGTCGCCATCTTTATATCTGGTTTACTTGTAAGTTTTACCGGGTACGCCTTATATACCGCTTTTGGGCAACCTTCTCAACAACTAAGAGATCCATTCGAGGAACACGGGGACTAGTTGAAGTAACGGGCCTCCCAAGATTGGGAGGCCCATTACTTCAACTTCAATTGAGCTAATGAAAAATTATTTTATCTTTTTAGTTGGAACTTTAGGCGGTTCTCGGAAAAAAATAGCGAAAAAAATTATCCCTAGAGTCGAGACTAAAAGGAATGTATAAACCAATGCTTCCATAAATTCGATCGTGGTTTACAATTATAGCTTTCATACCTGTTTGTTTTTTCTTTTTGAGAATCATCTCAAAAAATCAAGAATCAAAAAAGGCGGTGATTCAAATTAACTCCGGTACTCGATGTAAAATAAAATTCCCTCCAAAAATAAAATAGAGATGAAAGATACAAAAGGGGTCTTGTATCAGACTGCTGGTCTTTTTGTAGTCGGATCCCCCAGTTTTTGGAATGCTCCAAACTCTACTTGAGCATCCAAATCTGGGTCAATACCAGCAAAAACATCTCTGAACAAGGTCCTAGCCCCATGCCAAATGTGTCCGAAAAAGAAGAGTAAAGCAAACGAAGCATGCCCAAAAGTAAACCAACCCCTTGGACTGCTACGAAAAACACCATCGGATTTCAAAGTCGCACGATCTAATTCAAAAATTTCACCCAACTGGGCACGTCTAGCATATTTTTTCACAGTAGCAGGATCACTATAACTGACTCCATTGAGTTCGCCACCATAGAACTCAACGGTTACACCTACTTGTTCAACACTATACTTGGATTCTGCCCTTCTAAAAGGAACATCCGCTCTAACAATTCCATCTCCGTCTACCAAAACGACCGGAAATGTTTCAAAAAAAGTGGGCATACGCCGTACAAAAAGCTCACGTCCTTCTTTATCTCTAAAAATAGGGTGTCCTAACCAACCAACCGCTATTCCATCTCCGTTATCCATTGAGCCTGCCCTGAATAATCCTCCTTTTGCCGGATTATTGCCGATATAATCATAAAAAGCTAATTTTTCAGGAATTTTAGACCAGGCTTCTGATAAACTTTGATTTTCTGCTAGCCCGGCGCTAACTCTTCGATATATCTCTTGCTGGAAGTAACCCTGATCCCATTGATAACGAGTGGGACCAAATAATTCGATGGGGGTAGTTGCTGAACCATACCACATAGTTCCAGCAACTACAAAAGCTGCAAAAAAGACAGCCGCGATACTACTGGAGAGTACGGTTTCAATATTTCCCATACGTAATCCTTTGTATAGACGTTGTGGCGGTCGAACGCTAAGATGGAATAGACCCGCTAATATGCCCAATGTACCTGCTGCAATATGATGAGAAGCTATTCCTCCCGGAACAAAAGGATCAAAACCTTCCACGCCCCACGACGGATTTACAGGTTGCACTTTTCCCGTTAGTCCATAAGGATCAGACACCCATATTCCAGGACCGTACAGGCCTGTTACATGAAATGCACCAAAACCAAAGCAAGCCACCCCGGAGAGAAATAAATGAATTCCAAAGATCTTAGGCAAATCTAAAGAAGGTTTTCCTGTACGTCCATCAGAAAATATGTCTAGATCCCAATAGACCCAATGCCAGATAGCTGCCAAAAAGCATAAGCCAGAAAACACAATATGTGCCCCAGCTACACCTTCGTAACTCCAAATCCCTGGATTCGTTACATCCCCTCCTGTGATACTCCAACCCCCCCACGAATTGGTTATTCCTAAACGAGTCATGAAGGGTATAACGAACATACCCTGTCTCCACATTGGATCAAGAACGGGGTCAGAAGGATCAAAAACTGCTAATTCATAGAGAGCCATTGAGCCCGCCCAACCAGCAACCAGAGCTGTATGCATTATATGAACGGCAATCAAGCGGCCGGGATCATTCAATACAACGGTATGAACACGATACCAAGGCAAACCCATGTAAAATACCCCTTTATCAAAGAAAAATAAACACTACGTAACTTTATTGCATTGGAATATACTATGACTATCCTACGGACTTCCCCCGTTTAGTGGATTATTTCCTAACAAGGGTTTTTTATTCTATTCTGTTCGAAATAATGAAACAATTCTGTTCGTAAGAACAAAGAGAAGCAGATTTATTCTATACTCGATACGTACCAATACGCAATGGTGGATTGATACCACTTTCTATGAGTAAATGTGTTCATCCTAATTTATCATTAGAAGGTCCTATTCGTAAAAAATTTCCTTTATTTTTTTGTCTTTCTTTCTGAATTTTTCTAATCTATGGATAAAATAAATATGATAAAGAAAATATTCTAAAATTAGAAAGGCAATAAAACCGCATTGTTACGTTTCCACATCAAAGTCAAATAGAGTATTTAGTTCTTTTTTCTTTCAATTTATGCCTATTGGTGTTCCAAAAGTACCTTTCCGAAGCCCTGGAGAGGAAGATGCATCTTGGGTTGACGTATAGTGCGACTTGTCAGATATATTGGGTTATATGGAATTTCCCCATTCTCTCCCCCGATCGAGATATCCCCTGTTTCGCCCAAGAAGGAGAAATGGAATCATCCATAAATTGGAGCGTGAAGTGCAATTAGATGCATTGTTTGGGGGAATTCATAATACTATTATCAATTAGAATAATTTATGGTTGGCTTTGGTTGGACTAAAAAAAATGAAGTATCCAGGCTCCGTTTAGAAAAAACCCAATTGGTAATATATCTAGGATTACTACGGGTATCCTAAATGATTCCTGTTTGTTATTTGTATTGTAAATTCATAACAAAAAGAAATGGTGGTGAGAAGATTTGTCCTATATGTGCAAATCAAAATGGGGCGGATCTTTACCCGGAGTAGAGCATAAACCTAAAAAGATGAAAGAGACCCATTTAGGAACAAGAAAATACCGTCGTGATTTGGATTGAATCTCGACGAAACAATACATCAATGAAAAGTGAATTCAATAAGTTTTTCTATTATTATTAGAAAATTATTCTAAAGAAGAAATAAAAATTCATCTTTATTGAAAAATCGAAGAAAAAGCCCTTTCGTTAAGAGTCAGAAAACCCTGCTATGAAAAAGCATAGGAAAAAAGAAAGAGGACTGGAATCTATACATTGATTCTTTTTTTCGCTATTTGTTTTTTGAACCGTATGCACCAAAAGGTGCATGTACGGTTCCTAAGGGATACAAATTTACCCTACTCAACCGACTTTATCGAGAAAGATTACTTTTTTTAGGCCAAGAAGTGAATAGCGAGATCTCGAATCAACTTATTGGTCTTATGGTATATCTCAGTATCGAGGATGATACCAAAGATCTGTATTTGTTTCTAAACTCTCCTGGCGGATGGGTAATACCCGGAGTAGCTATTTATGATACTATGCAATTTGTGCGACCAGAGGTCCATACAATATGCATGGGATTAGCCGCGTCGATGGGATCTTTTATCCTGGTTGGAGGAGAAATTACTAAACGTCTAGCATTCCCTCACGCTTGGCGCCAATGGGTTTTTTTTATTTGATAGAAAAAAGAAAACTATGCCTTCGCCATATGAATATGAATATTAAGTAATAATAGCATGGCACTTCGAATTCGATATGAAAAATTTTTGTATTGTCTTTTTTTTTTTTCAAAAGATTCGATTATGTATCGAGAGAGTAGTATGAGATAAAAGATATTTCCGATTTTATCTTATTTATCGGAAGTCCAATTCAGCGTTACAAACTTGGTTGTTTTCACACTTAACAATATTTAAGTTATAAAAAAAAAAGAGTGAAAAAACCAAATTTTCCCTTTTTGCTTGGATCAAAAAGAAACTTTGGGATTGCTGAATCAAAGAAAAAAAAAAAAAAAGAATCCATTTGAAAATAGAAAGCAACGGAGCCATCATAGTATCTTTTAACTCCTCTAAAAGGAAGGGTGGCAATTTGATCATTTACTCGTCTGGGGCTGATAGATTCGATTTTTATCTGGAAAGTAAGGGTCAATTCGATTGTATAGCCGTATGCAATGCACAAAAGATGATGCCCGTACGGTTGTTCAATTCTATCTTTTTTTTTATTATTATTATTCTTTATCTGCCTTTTCTGTTCCTTTCATCACATTAGATAGAGAAACCTTCTATCATCAGGGTAATGATCCATCAACCTGCTAGTTCTTTTTATGAGGCGCAGACGGGAGAATTTGTCCTGGAAGCGGAAGAACTGCTCAAACTCCGCGAAACCATCACAAGGGTTTATGTACAAAGGACGGGCAAACCATTATGGATTGTATCTGAAGACATGGAAAGAGACGTTTTTATGTCAGCAACAGAAGCCCAAGCTTATGGAATTGTTGATCTTGTAGCAGTTGAATGAAAAAAAAAAAAGGAATCCGCGATTTAATATTTTAGCTGCGAGTTTAACTATTTAAAGAAACTAAAAAAAAATTCAGAATCATCCGGTTAGGATCAATCTAAACCAGCCCATTATGTATATGATTCAACATGCCAACTATTAAACAACTTATTAGAAATACAAGACAGCCCATTCGAAATGTCACAAAATCCCCCGCTCTTGGGGGATGCCCTCAGCGTCGAGGAACATGTACTAGGGTGTATGTGCGACTCGTTTAGATCATGAGCTGATACAAAAAAAAAAGCAAGAAACCGCTTCCAGTATGAATGATTAGTCCAGTGAATAGGATATAATGGAAGAAGGAACTCTATTTACTATACTACTTAACTATCTAAAAATAAGCAAATTGATCCCTCTATTGTGTATAAAATTTATGGTTTCCGCCGGTGCAAATCCAATCACCTGAATTTAAGATGAGAAAAAATTCTCCATTGGTAGCAAATCGTTATCCATTAAGCGGAGGAAATCTTATTGAAATTCAAAAAAAAAACATAAAAATGAAGTTCTCGCTCGGTCAAGAACGGACTACGAGGGTCAGCTGCCCAGCTAAATTTCATAATTAAATACCGTTACTGTATAGGCGGATCTTATTGTGAAAGACCTCTTACTGGATAATTCATAAGTAGAGCCAAAGAGTGTGATGTGAACTATACAAGTTGCCAATAACATTGATGAAATATTAAATGAAGTGAAGTAAAGGCTCCGGTGTATAGAGAAGACCTCGCCGTTTAAGAAGTAACCATAGAAACGATGAAACCCACTATGTCTTTATCGATTTCATTTTTTGAAAATACCTAAAAAAGAAAAAATCGTGGTCGGGGAGGTTATAGTAGCCAAAGCCATTGGAATTTGTATTTTATACATTGGAAAAATCCGTTTGGTTATTAATAGACTAGGGCGGGTAAAAGAATAACTGAAAGAAAGGAAATCAATTAGTTATTTGTCAAAATTGGATTTAATTTATTCAATGACCAGAATTAAACGCGGATATATAGCCCGGAGGCGTAGAACAAAAATTCGTTTATTTGCATCAAGTTTTCGGGGATCTCATTCAAGACTTACTCGAACTATTACTCAACAGAAAATAAGAGCTTTGGTTTCGGCTCATCGGGATAGGGATAAGCAAAAGATACATTTTCGTCGTTTGTGGATCACTCGTATAAACGCAGTAATTCGAGAAGGGGGGGTATTCTATAGTTATAGTAAATTAATACATGATCTATACAAGAAGCAGTTGCTTCTTAATCGTAAAATACTGGCCCAAATCGCTATATCAAATAGAAATTGTCTTTATATGATTTCCAACGAAATCAGAAAAAAAGTAGATTGGAAAGAATACGCCGGAATAATTTAAATGAAGTTCCCCGGAGAATGAACTCCGGGAAGGTGGGTTCAAAATTACTATGAGAAAATATGTTAAAGTAGTCAAAATGAATGAACACGTTCACTAAAAAAAAATCTTTTTTTGCGATTCGTTTTTTTTCTTACGACACGATAATAAAACCCGGATTCTATAATTTGTCAAACAAAACACCAATACCCGTTTGAGTTCGGAAAGAATAAGCCTATTTATTTCTGGTTCTAAGACCATTCGTTCTGGTGGTCGACTCTATTCTTTCAAATTGTTTCTCATTATTGAGAAAAGGTAACAAAGATAAAATACGAGCTTGTTTTATAGCAATAGTAATCAATCGTTGTTGTTTTAAGGTCAACCTATTCATTCGTCTAGATAATATTTTTCCTTGTTCACTAATAAATCGACTAATTAAACTCATGTTTCTATAATCAATTCGATCCCCCGACTCAATCGGGGGCAAACGCCTACGAAAAGATCGCTTGGATTTAAGAAAAGATCGCTTCGATTTATCCATGGTTTGTTTGTTTAGTTTATTTCTTATCCCAAAAATCCTATTTCTTAATTGTCATTTTTTTTTTACTCCAATTTTTTTATTTAAATGAAATATCTTCTATTTAGATTTCAATATGTTCTATATAAAAACTGTATAATATCATTTTTCCCCTTTCAAGGATAAGACATACTTGGTTCAACCTATTTCTTTATTTCCACATGAATCATATGTTTGTAACAATAGGGACAGAATTTTCTCAATTCTAATCGATTAGGCATATTGTGCCGGTTTTTTTGAGTAATATATCTGGAAATGCCCGTTGATACCTTCTTAACACCGTTTTGGATACAACTGGTACATTCCAAAATCACCGTTACCCGCGCATCTTTCCTCTTAGCCATGAACCTCCTTTGTATTTTTTATTTACTCAACTCTTCTATTTTGATTCGAAATGAAGAAAAAGAAAGGAAGGAACAAATAGAAGTTACTAACTTGAAATCCAACTCTAAAAGATCAAAATCAATAAAGTAATAATAAATCAAAGAAAAGCGATAGTAAATAAATAATAATAAGTAAGACAAGGATTTCGAAACTCTATTTAAACCCGAAGGACGTCAGTTAAAGATCTTGTATTCTTGCCCTATACCCCCAATTTCCTACTCTACCTCCCGTGCCTCTATTATTTATTATTATTTAATTCGAATTTGAACCTGAATCTCGCAGACATTTTTTATTCTTTCTCTTTCGTCCCTTATTCTAAAAATTAGAAAAAAGGGAAAAAAGAGAAAAGGAGAAGGTGGATTAGTCACAGATTTTTGATTGTATCTCTAAATCTTCTTCATTCTTTCCGATGTCAATAACTAGAATGAAAAAAAAGGGAATGTCAACGCATCCGGGAAAAAACGATTAATCTCTATCAATAGACCTGCTAAAGCCCCGAACCATAGTGTACTTAGTACTGGGGCCACGGAGAGATATGTTTTTAGATCTCGCATTGAAAAACCTCCTTTTTTTTTATTTATTGTAATACATAAGGATAATGCATGTACGATCAGATGCATAGGCCACTTATAGTTGTACACGGAATCCTCAATTCGAATTGAAATGTACAACGCTCTATAAGATTTTCCCCTTCTTATTATATGTTAAATGAGACCGAAAAGACGAAATGGGCACAAAAATTGTGTTTCTCAATGCAGGAAATAGGGGTGTGGAAAACAAGACAGGAATTCTCTACAATGACACTGTAGAACAATTTAAGGGATGTGGCGCAGCTTGGTAGCGCGTTTGTTTTGGGTACAAAATGTCACGGGTTCAAATCCTGTCATCCCTACCTATTACTGCTCCTTTGAGCAGTAACGAGGAATCAATTGAGATCGATTCAAATTGTACGCAATCATTCATTTTTATGAAACTATAGAATATATGCATATAAAATAGAAAATAAAATGGATTCAAAAGAATCTTTTGTTTACATTATTTTCTATTCTTATAAGAAAGCGCTCTTAGTTCAGTTCGGTAGAACGTGGGTCTCCAAAACCCGATGTCGTAGGTTCAAATCCTACAGAGCGTGATTTTTTCTTCATGGATCTGAAATAGATTCAGCAGTCACTTGCACAACAATTCGAATTTGCCCTCCTGTGGATTAAATAAAGGAGAAGGCCAATCAAAAAAAGAAATGTTAATTAATCAAAGGTCCAACTGATCACCACGCCTGTATTGTAAATATGCAGTTACGAATAATCCAGCCAAAGTAATAGGAATTAGACCTAACACGATTCCAAATAGAAAAACTTCAATCATTTCCATTTTTTGAAAAGGAGAAAAAAAAGAGGTAATATCTATACCTAAATATTAATCCGAATTGACGCGAATCTCAATGAACAAAAATTCACAATTCACGTGGTAAGTAACTTTCGAATACATGGAATTTTACAGAAGGATTTCCTTTCTGAATTGTTTCTTTGAAATAGAAATTTTAAATAAGTCGTATCTTGGTCAGACCAATAAATAGAGCTGAAGTTATAGTTAAAGCTACTAGTAGAAAACCGAAATAACTAGTTATAGTAAGCATAAGGGGGCTAAATGAAATAGGTTCCTTTTATACATATGTTTCTAAAGCATTTACCTAAGTTTCCATTTTTGTAAAATAGGAAGATATACAAAAAGACCAATTGAACGAAAAAGTTCAATTGAAAGTTTTTGATTCATCTATCATTATAGATGGCACGAACGAAGAGAAAGTGACGGGCATATAAAATGAAATGGATTCCGCATTTCTAACATCTAGTCATCTCGCGATTCTTATCAGCCGAGTCATTGAGTATAAACTAATAATCCGAACTGAATCGTGTAACTTCATTCACAAATGAAACTCCTTTTGAATTATTATTTGTAAATTCCATTTTTTTTGGAATACTCTTTTTTGTTCGATATTTTCAAATAAAGTCTCATCCTTGTAGCTAGATCAAGATTTGGATTGAGATCCAATCCAACAATTCATTCTAACTATTGATTCCAATTATTTTATTCTTTCTTCGCTTTCTTTCCTCGAATAGGATCTACTACTCGTATTTGTTAATGGACGATTAACCAATTCCTTAAAATGAAAAAAGGGGGGTTCCAACAAAAAACTGTCTCTACAACCATGAAAAGGCAATTTCTAGATCTCGCATCTACTTAACTTGAATTGTGGAAATATGATATTATTTTTCATTGTAAGAATTTTCTATTACTATTAAATACAGCATCATTTTACATCAACAGGTAAAGGAAAGGAAAGGAAGAAATCCATTATTTAGCACTTCCGTTCGATACTGATTCAAATTGCGTTGCTGTGTCAGAAGAAGGATAGCTATACTGATTCGGTATACTCTAAAGATGCCCTTGGTACAATATTGACGATCCTACAAAGAGCCCATTTCAGTGATT